TTCAAGAGAAGTTCCCGTCGAAGTTCAATATGAATCTTCGGGCACTTATCATGAGATTTATGAGCACTATCTAATAGTAGGAAGTGTAAAAAAAGAAATTGGCTGTGTATACATTCGAACCACCGTCGGTCATATTTTTTTTTATCGAGAGATAGAAGAAGCCATACAGGGATTTTGCCGGGCCTACTCATATACTATCTAAACTAAGAAATTTAGAGATATTCATACCTGTGGGAATTAAGGTCTCTCCAATTTCACTGGTATCATAATTTCTGAATTTATGCGCAAATAAAAATTTAGGAAAGGAAGTTTTCGAATCACTGACTCAGGTCCATTGTCGAATCCTACTCAGCGGAATATGGGGGTACTTATGGCAGAACGGGTCGATCTGGTCTTTCACAATAAAGTGATAGATAGAACTGCTATGAAACGACTTATTAGCAGATTAATAGATCATTTCGGAATGGCATATACATCACATATCCTGGATCAAATGAAGACTTTGGGTTTCCAGCAAGCCACTGTTACATCTATTTCATTAGGAATAGATGATCTTTTAACAATACCATCTAAGGGATGGTTAGTCCGAGACGCTGAACAACAAAGTTTTTTTTTGGAGAAACACCATCATTATGGGAATGTACATGCGGTAGAAAAATTACGTCAATCTATTGAGATATGGTATGCCACAAGCGAATATTTGAGACAAGAAATGAATCCTAATTTTCGGATGACTGATCCTTCTAATCCAGTCCATCTAATGTCCTTTTCGGGAGCTAGAGGAAATGCATCTCAAGTACATCAATTAGTAGGTATGAGAGGATTAATGTCGGATCCCCAAGGACAAATGATTGATTTACCTATTCAAAGCAATTTGCGTGAAGGACTCTCTTTGACAGAATATATAATTTCCTGCTACGGAGCCCGCAAAGGAGTAGTGGATACTGCTGTACGTACATCAGATGCTGGATATCTCACGCGTAGACTTGTTGAAGTGGTTCAACACATTATTATACGTAGAATAGATTGTGGTACTATCCAAGGTATTTCCGTGAGTCCTCGAAATGAGATGACAGAAATAATTTTTGCCCAAACACTAATTGGTCGTGTATTAGCAGACGATATATATATAGGTCTACGATGTATTGCCACTAGGAATCAAGATATTGGGATTGGGCTTATCAATCAATTCATAACTTTTCGAGCACGACCAATATATATTCGAACCCCCTTTACTTGCAGAAGCACATCTTGGATCTGTCAATTATGTTATGGTCGAAGTCCCACTCATGGTGACCTAGCCGAATTGGGAGAAGCTGTAGGTATTATTGCGGGTCAATCGATTGGGGAACCGGGGACTCAACTAACATTAAGAACTTTTCATACCGGTGGAGTATTCACAGGTGGTACTGCCGAACATGTACGAGCTCCTTCTAATGGAAAAATAAAATTTAATGAGGATTTTGTTCATCCTACGCGTACCCGTCATGGGCATCCTGCTTTTTTATGTTCTATAGATTTATATGTAATTATTGAGAATCGGAGTATTATCCATAATGTGAATATTCCGCCAAAGAGTTTGATTTTAGTTCAAAATAATCAATATGTAGAATCAGAACAAGTGATTGCTGAGATTCGCGCGGGAACGTCCACTTTTCATTTTAAAGAGAAAGTCCGAAAACATATTTACTCTGAATCAGAGGGAGAAATGCACTGGAGTACGGGTGTCTACCATGCACCCGAATATACATATGGTAATGTTCATCTATTACCAAAAACAAGTCATTTATGGATATTAGCAGGAGGCCCGCGCGGATCCAGTATAATGTCTTTTTCGATCCACAAGGATCAAGATCAAATTAATGCTCATTCTTTTTCTGTCGAAGACAAATATATCTCTGACCTCTCAATGACTAATGATCGAGTAAGACATAAATTGTTGGATACTTCTAGTAAAAAAGATATGGAAATCATTGATTATTCAATATCTAATCGAATTATATCCAATGGTAAGTGGAATTTAATATATCCGTCTATTCTCCAAGAGAATTCAGATTTATTAGCGAAAAGGCGAAAAAATAGATTCATCATCCCATTAAAATATGATCAAGAATGGCAAAAAGAACTAATATCCTGTTTTGGTATTTCAATTGAAATACCCATAAATGGTATTTTACGTAGAAATAGTATTCTTGCTTATTTTGATGATCCACGATACAGAAGAAGCAGTTCAGGAATTACTAAATATGGGACTGCGGAGGTAGATTCAATCATAAAAAAAGAGGATTTGATTGAGTATCGAGGAACAAAAGAATTGAGTCTGAAATACCAAATGAAAGTAGATCGGTTTTTTTTCATTCCCGAAGAAGTGCATATTTTACCTGGATCCTCGTCCATAATGGTCCGGAACAATAGTATCATTAGAGTATATACACGACTTGCTTTAAATAAAAGAAGTCGAATAGGCGGATTAGTTCGAGTGGAAAGAAAAAAAAAAAGTATTGAACTGAGAATCTTTTATGGAGATATTCATTTTCCTGGAGAGACAGATAAGATATCCAGGCACTGCGGCATTTTGATACCGCCAGTAACAGGAAAAAAAAAAAATTCTAAGGAATCAAAAAAATTGAAAGATTGGATCTATGTCCAGCGGATCACACCTACCAAGAAAAAGTATTTTGTTTCGGTTCGGCCCGTAGTCACATATGAAATAGCCGACGGGATAAATTTAGCAACACTTTTTCCTCAGGATCTCTTGCGGGAAAAGAATGATGTCCAACTTCGAATTGTCAATTATATCCTTTATGAATATGGCAAGTCAATTCGAGGAATTTATAACACAAGTATTCAATTAGTTCGGACTTGCTTAGTATTAAATTGGGACCAAAAACAAAATGGTTCCAAAAAAGAGGTTTATGCCTCCTTTGTTGAGGTAAGGACAAATGATCTAATTCGTGATTTCATAAGAATTGAGTTAGTCAAGTCCACTCTTTCATATAGCGGAAAAAGATATAATATAACAGATTCGGGATTGATTCCTATTCCTAATAAGGGGCTAGATCGCGCCAATATCAATCCCTTTCATTCCAAGGCGAAGTTTCAATTACTTATCCAACAGCAAGGAACTATTGGTACGCTGTTGAATCAACATAAGGAATGCCAATCTTTGATAATTTTGTCATCATCCAACTGTTTTCGAATTAGTCCATTCAAGGGTTCGAAATATAACAATGCGATAAAAGAATTGGATCCCCTAATCCCAATTAGGTATTTGTTGGGTCCCTTAGGTACTATTGTACCTAAAATAACGAATTTTTATTTATCTTACCATTTATTAACTCATAATCAAATCTCGTTAAAGAAATATTTACTACTTAACAATTTTAAACAGACTTTTAAAGTACTTCAAGTACTTAAATATTGTTTAATGGATGAAAATAGAAGAATTTATAATCCCAATTCATGCAGTAATATAATTTTGAATCCATTCCATTTAAATTGTTGTTTTCTTCATCACGATTCTGGTGAAGAGACATCCACAATAATTTGCCTTGGGCAATTTATTTGTGAAAATGCATGTTTATTCAAATATGGGCCACACATAAAAAAATCTGGTCAAATTTTAATTGTTCATGTTGACTCCTTAGTTATAAGATCGGCTAAGCCCTATTTGGCTACCCCAGGAGCAACAGTTCATGGTCATTATGGAGAAATCCTTTATGAAGGAAAGACACTAGTTACATTTATATATGAAAAATCAAGATCTGGTGACATAACGCAGGGTCTTCCAAAAGTGGAACAGGTCTTAGAAGTGCGTTCAATTGATTCAATATCGATGAACCTCGAAAAGAGAGTCGAAAGTTGGAACGAACGTATACCAAGAATTCTTGGAATCCCCTGGGGATTCTTGATTGGAGCTGAGTTAACCATAGCCCAGAGTCGTATCTCTTTGGTTAATAAAATTCAAAAGGTTTATCGATCTCAGGGAGTACAGATCCATAATAGACATATAGAGATCATTGTACGTCAAATAACATCAAAAGTGTTGGTTTCAGAAGATGGAATGTCTAATGTTTTTTCACCCGGAGAATTAATCAGATTGTTGCGAGCGGAACGAGCGGGACGTGCTTTAGACGAAGCGATCAATTATCGGGCAATCTTATTGGGAATAACGAGGACATCCCTGAATACTCAAAGTTTCATATCCGAAGCGAGTTTTCAAGAAACCGCTCGAGTTTTAGCAAAAGCCGCTTTACGAGGTCGTATTGATTGGTTGAAAGGACTGAAAGAGAACGTTGTTCTGGGGGGGCTTATTCCTGTTGGTACTGGATTCAAAAAATTAGTACACCATTCAAGGGAAAACAAAAATATTTATTTGGAAATCAAAAGGAAAAATTTATTCGAGTTGGAAATGGGAGATATTTTGTTATACCATAGAGAATTATGTGCTCCAAACAATTTTCATGGGACATCACAACAACCATTTACGCGATTTTCCTAAGAAGAGATTCATTCTTTTTACTTTAACTATTTGGTTAGGTTGGCCCAATTTTTTATATTAATTTAGTAATAAAAAAATAAGTAATTAAAAGAAATTAATGGTTTGGGCTATATATCAAGGGTCAATCCACGGTAGAAGGTTCCGTCGGAACAATTATTTATTTCAGGGTACCTTGTCGCTTAAAAAAAAAAAGAGGAAGTGTGGGGAAATGCGGGGAAAAATGATAAAAAGATATTGGAACATCAATTTAGGAGAAATGATGGAAGCGGGAGTGCACTTTGGTCATGGTACTCGAAAATGGAATCCTAGAATGGCCCCTTACATCTCTGCAAAGCGTAAAGGTATTCATATTATAAATCTTACGAGAACTGCTCGTTTTTTATCAGAAGCCTGTGATTTAGTTTTTAATGCAGCAAGTAGTGGAAAAACCTTTTTAATCGTTGGTACCAAAAATAAAGTAGCGGATTTAGTAGCATCAGCTGCAATAGGGGCTCGGTGTCATTATGTTAATAAAAAGTGGCTCGGTGGTATGTTAACGAACTGGTCCACTACGGAAACGAGACTTAATAAGTTCAGGGACTTAAGAGCAGAACAAAAGATGGGGAAACTCAACCATCTTTCCAAAAGAGATGCAGCAATGGTGAAGAGAAAATTATCTACCTTGCAAACATATTTGGGTGGGATCAAATATATGACGGGGTTACCCGATATTGTAATCATCGTTGATCAGCAAGAAGAATATACGGCTCTTCGAGAATGTGTCATTTTAGGGATTCCTACTATTTGTTTAATTGATACAAATTGTGACCCGGATCTCGCAGATATTTCGATTCCAGCTAACGATGATGCTATAGCTTCAATTCGATTTATTCTTAACAAATTAGTATTCGCAATTTGCGAGGGTCGTTATAGCTATATAAGAAATCGTTGATTATGATTAAGAATAATAAAATTAATTAATTGTTTGGGAACTCGATCGATTTATTGGATCGGTTACTATTCTTGAACTTCAAAAAGAGATAGAGATAAAAATAGGGATATTTATATTATGTTATGTGATTTTTTAGTATCCTAAATTCAATTTGTATTAAAAGATGATTAATGTTGGTGAGTTGAGAAAGAGATGGTTGAATCAAAATAATTTTTTAAGTTCGATTTATATCAGAGGACAATATGAATGCTATACCATGTTCCATTAAAATACTCAATGGGTTATACGATATATCGGGTGTAGAAGTAGGCCAACATTTATATTGGCAAATAGGAGGTTTACAAATCCATGCCCAAGTACTTATCACTTCTTGGGTCGTAATTGCTATCTTATTAGGTTCAGTCATCATAGCAGTTCGGAATCCACAAACAATTCCGACCGACGGTCAGAATTTCTTCGAATATGTCCTTGAATTTATTCGAGACTTGAGTAAAACTCAGATTGGAGAAGAATATGGCCCTTGGGTTCCCTTTATTGGAACTATGTTCCTATTTATTTTTGTTTCTAACTGGTCAGGTGCTCTTTTACCTTGGAAAATTATACAGTTACCTCATGGGGAGTTAGCTGCGCCCACGAATGATATAAATACTACTGTTGCTTTAGCTTTACTCACGTCAGTGGCATATTTTTATGCAGGTCTTACCAAAAAAGGATTGGGGTATTTTGGGAAATACATCCAACCAACTCCAATACTTTTACCAATTAACATCCTAGAAGATTTTACAAAACCTTTATCTCTTAGTTTTCGACTTTTCGGGAATATATTGGCTGATGAATTAGTAGTTGTTGTTCTTGTTTCTTTAGTACCTTCAGTAGTTCCTATCCCCGTTATGTTTCTCGGATTATTTACAAGCGGTATTCAAGCTCTTATTTTTGCAACTTTAGCCGCGGCTTATATAGGTGAATCCATGGAGGGTCATCATTGATTAGCTTTTTAATAGTCTTTTTTCACTTACCCGAAGTCATGCATGATTCCAAATACGCACTTGGTTGGGCAACATAATACATATATATTTGTATCTATATATGTATGGATGACCTAATCTCGTAAGAGGGAAGACAGACGATATTACGGAATTGGAAAAATATGGGTTAGGGGGTCAAGTCAAACTAGATATATGTAATATCTATAAGTTTAACCCTTAGATATGTTTCGAAGAATGATTCTAAAATCCAATTCAATATAAAATAAAATGCAGGTGGTTTACATTATGGAAGAAACAAATGTATATGTGATATTAGATATTTATTAGTTATATAGGGATTATTCCTATGGATTATATATTATATATTTCTATATTTTATTCCTATTTCTTTCCCAGTATATTATTAATATCTATATTTTATATTTATATTATTATTATAATACTATTTATTATTACTATTATTGAATGTTGATTCTTTTATTTTTTTTTTTTAACCACACTGCATTTCGTTTAGATGGATTACAATACAATACAATATAAGTCTTTCTCTTTCGTCTGTAATTGTAGATTGAATGAAAAAACAGATGAACGTATGGATATAGAAAGTAAGTAAAGAACGAAGATATTGAATGAAAGAATGGTTCGAAACTAAGAAATGCAATAAGTAGAACTATATGCATATGAGTTTACAAAGATTTGATTATGAGTAGAAACTAAAAAAAAAAGAGATATCGAAGTCATTCTGACGATTCACTAATATTATAATTTCAATTCAGAGTTTTTAATTACTTTGACCCGATAGATCGTAGTGATAAAATAAGTAATAATGCATTGGTTGATTGTATCATTAACCATTTATTTTTTTTGTACGAGGAACTTACTATGAATCCACTGATTTCTGCCGCTTCCGTTATTGCTGCTGGATTGGCCGTAGGGCTTGCTTCCATTGGACCTGGAGTTGGCCAAGGTACTGCTGCGGGCCAAGCTGTAGAAGGTATTGCGAGACAACCAGAAGCGGAAGGTAAAATACGAGGTACTTTATTGCTTAGTCTAGCTTTTATGGAAGCTTTAACAATTTACGGACTGGTCGTGGCATTAGCACTTTTATTTGCAAATCCTTTTGTTTAATTTAATCCTAAAATTAGAAATGTGAAAACGTACGTTATGCACTTTTTTCTTAGTCTTAGTTTATTTTATTAACTTGGACTTGCCGTTTGCTTCTTCTAATTATATCAACACTTTAATCCTAACAATTACTTATGAGACAATACCCCGGGAAGGGTTTATTTGAGGATGAGGAATTCACGGATCCGATCGCTTTCTTCCTTCCCATTCCCACCTTTAGTACAAGGGAAACCCCTTACTAAGAAACGTTTCAACAAACGAAATATTTCGCAATTGGTGTGAGGCCTAAGACCTAACTTAATAAGTATCTTAATCTTTTTATGGAGAACTTAAAAAAATAATAAATTTTCAAGTTCTAAATTACTATTATAAATTACTAGATGATTTAATCTATTCCCATAAAAAATAAATTAATAAAAAGAAATCGATCAGGGCGAGGCGAGTGAGGTGATACAAAAAGAACTATGTTCTTTGGTAGTCTTATCTATAAGAAAGAGGAGAGTATATGAAAAATATAACCTATTTTTTCGTTTCCTTGGGCTATTGGCCATCTGCCGGAAGTTTCGGATTTAATACCGATATTTTAGCAACAAATCCAATAAATCTAAGTGTGGTGCTTGGTGTATTGATTTTTTTTGGAAAGGGAGTGTGTGCGAGTTGTATATTTCAAGAATAGGTTGCATCCAACCAACTGCACGTTATTATGATTCTTTTTTTTTTTTTTTATTAGGATAAGAAATAGGAAAGAAAGGTGCACGATCTCGACGAATTACTTATGAATAAATTAATAAATCATATGTAAGAACCATAGCATTTCGTGATTCATTGGTAAATCTTGATTCTCTATCGACCAATAATGCGAGACCATTAACATGGTTAAAGCTAAACTGTTTGAAGTTCAGGCACAACATGGTACTCTTTCTAATACTACATTAGTAGCAAAATGGTTTCAAAATAAATAGTTGATAATTCATCCGATATAGAACACTCATATTGATAAAATAATTTGAAACCTTTTATTAGAAAAAGGGGCGCTTTGCCCTTTTTACCCAATGCCGAATCGATGACCTATGTATAAAAAGAGGCATTTTTGGATTTAATGAAGATTTTAATAAAAAGGGAAATACAAAATAAAATATAATAATTTTTATTTAATAAAAAACAAATAAATAAACAACTTTGCTGACAATTATGGATTTTTGTCTGGTCGGAAGAGCCCTCCTAATATTCTGTATATCAGTTTCAATATCTTTGAATACGAACAGAAAAGAGAGAGGGTAGGCTCATTATAGTAAAAGATATGGGTGGGAATGCCCATAAAATAAATAATTGAATTGATTGAGCGTGAGAGCCAAATGAATCGAAAGATTCATGTTTGGTTCGGGAAGAGATCATGGGAGTTGGGAAATTAATGGTAAGATAATCTACTTTCATTAAATGATTTATTAGATAATCGAAAACAGAGGATCTTGAGTACTATTCGTAATTCTGAAGAATTACGTAAAGGGACCATTGAGCAGCTTGAAAGAGCCCGGGCTCGCTTACGTAAAGTGGAAATTGAAGCGGATGAGTATCGAATGAATGGATACTCTGATATAGAGCGGGAAAAAGTCAATTTAATTAAGGCTACTAGTGAGAGTTTGGAACGATTAGAAAATTACAAAAATGAAACCCTTCATTTTGAACAACAAAGAGCGATTAATCAGGTTCGACAACGAGTTTTCCAACAAGCCTTACAAAGAGCTCTAGGAACTCTTAATAGTTGTTTGAATAACGAGTTACATTTACGTACCATAAGTGCCAATATTAACACCCTCGGGGCCATGGAAAAAATAACGGATTAGCCTTTCGACTTTTACTTTAGTTTAGAGTTTAGGCATTATTTTTTTTCCTTTGCTTCCGAAAAAGAATAAAAAGATACTAATGGCAACCCTTCGAGCCGACGAAATTAGTAATATTATCCGTGAACGTATTGAACAATATAATAGAGAAGTAAAGATTGTAAATACCGGTACCGTACTTCAAGTAGGCGATGGCATTGCTCGTGTTCATGGTCTTGATGAAGTAATGGCAGGTGAATTAGTAGAATTTGAAGAAGGTACAATAGGTATTGCTCTGAATTTGGAATCAAATAATGTTGGTGTTGTATTAATGGGCGATGGTTTGATGATCCAAGAGGGAAGTTCTGTAAAAGCAACAGGAAGAATTGCTCAGATACCTGTGAGTGAGGCTTATTTAGGTCGTGTTATAAATGCTCTGGCTAAACCTATTGATGGGAGAGGTGAAATTTCAGCTTCTGAATCTCGGTTAATTGAATCTCCTGCCCCAGGTATTATTTCAAGACGTTCCGTATATGAGCCTCTTCAAACAGGGCTTATTGCCATTGATGCGATGATCCCTATAGGGCGTGGTCAGCGAGAATTAATTATTGGGGACAGACAAACCGGCAAAACAGCA